AACTACTGGATCTTAGCTATTAGCTATTAATTTATTTCATTTAATATTAACTAACTAATTTTTTAATATTAACTAACTAATTTATATTAATATTAACTAACTAATTTATAGTTGTATACTAACTAATTTATAGTTTATAGTTGTATTGTATGTTTATAGTTGTATTGTATATAGTTAATTATAGTTGTATATAGTTAAATAGTTGTATTGTATTGTATTGTATTAAATAGTTGTATTGTATATAGTTAAGGTTATAATTAATATAACTAATTTTATATTATTTTTATATTATACTAATTTTTATATTATACTAATTTTATATTATAAATTTTATATTATATATATTTTTATATTATATATATTATATTTTATATTATATATATTATAATTATATATATTATACTAATTTTATATTATATTTTATATTATATATTATTTTATATTATATATTATAATTATATTATATTATATTTTATATTATATATTATTTTATATTATATATTATAATTATAATAGTTAATTCTATATATTATGACGAAATAGAATTCTATTCTAATAATAGAAATATATGACTATATAGAATTTGATTTTCATTCTATCATTATACATTATATCATTACGAGATATCCAATAATATTCCTATTTATATTTATTTTTAATTTATATTTATTTTTAATAAATATTTTAAATTTTTCTATAATAGAATAGAATGGATATCTAGATTTCATCTTTAATGATTTAATGATAATATAATGATAATATCAAAATAATGATTTTTTGAAATTTTCTCAAATAAATTTGAAATTATGATTAGAAAAAAATCTAATCTAATTATTTCTTAGAAGAGTTATAGCAAATAATATTAATAATATTATAATAATTAATAATATTATAATAATTAATAATATATATATATATTATAGCGTATAGCGGATCGGTCCTATACTCTAAGATAAGAAAAAAAAAAAGAAGAATGAATATCGACCGTTCCAGTATTCCAAATCGCGCTGTAAAAATAAAAAAAGGGAGGGGGGGGAGAGACATATATATGTGAGATATATCTATCCATATTGAATTGCAGATACATCAATGATAGAATCATTACAAATATGGTTGGTTCATCTATATGAAGATGAAATGATAGAGGATGGCGAAAAAAAAGCAGCATACACTTTTCAATATGGGAATCATTATCTAATGAATTCAACGGGTCCAAGATAGATGAAAGGGGTGGATCGAATTACAACTAGATCCTGATATCTCAAGGGGGATATGGCGAAATTGGTAGACGCTACGGACTTGATTGGATTGAGCCTTGGTATGGAAACCTGCTAAGTGGTAACTTCCAAATTCAGAGAAACCCTGGAATTCAAAATGGGCAATCCTGAGCCAAATCTTTATTTTGAGAAAACAAAACAAGGGTTTAGAAAACCAGAATCAAAAAAAGGATAGGTGCAGAGACTCAATGGAAGCTGTTCTAACGAATGGAGTTGATTGCGTTACGTTGGTAGCTGGAATCCCTCTATCGAAATTACAGAAGGGATTGACCTATATACCTGTACGTATACATGCTAACATAGCAAACGCTTAATCACGACCAAATATATATATATATATATATATGAAATATATGAAAAAATTCAGTGAAATATTGTGAATCCATTTCAATCGAAATCGAAGTTGAAGGAAGAATCGAATATTCAGTGATCAAATCATTCATTCCAGAGTCTGATAGATCTTTTGAAAAACTGATTAATCGGACGAGAATAAAGAGAGAGTCCCGTTCTACATGTCAATACCGACAACAATGAAATTTATAGTAAGAGGAAAATCCGTCGACTTTAGAAATCGTGAGGGTTCAAGTCCCTCTATCCCCAATAAAAAGACCATTTTACCTCCTAACTATTTATTTTTTCATCAGCGCTTTCAACTTCACTATCTTTCTCATTCACTCTACCCTTTCACAAATAGATCCGAACAGAAATCTTTGGATCTTATCCTAAGTCTTTTGCATAGATACGATACCCGTACCCGTACAAATAAACATATATGAAAAAGGAATTTCCATTATTGAATCATTCACAGTCCATATCATTATCTTTACACTTACAAAGAAAGTCTTCTTTTTGAAGATCTAAGAAATTTGGAGACTGGGTAAGATTTTGGAATTTAATACTTTTTTAGTTCCTTTAATTGACATAGAATAGATACAAGTACTCTACTAGGAGGATGCGCAGGAAATGGTCGGGATAGCTCAGTTGGTAGAGCAGAGGACTGAAAATCCTCGTGTCACCAGTTCAAATCTGGTTCCTGACGCGTGAATAATATATCGGATAAATATTCATACAAATGAATCGAGACGGATCAAGATACATATTCGTTAATAGTCTAGGGCATGATACATACTTATTCATTTCATCTAGGTGTATAGATATATACCACCTCATTTTTTTGAGATGGGTAAAAAATACATGTATGGTAAAGAAGAAAATGAGATTAT